GCTAGCGTAGCTTAACACAAAGCATAGCACTGAAGATGCTAAGATGAGTCCTAAAAAACTCCGCATGCACAAAGGCATGGTCCCGACCTTATTATCAGCTCTAACTCAACTTACACATGCAAGTCTCCGCAACCCAGTGAATATGCCCTCAATCCCCCCACCCGGGGACGAGGAGCGGGCATCAGGCACAAACATTAGCCCAAGACGCCTAGCCAAGCCACACCCCCAAGGGAATTCAGCAGTGATAAACATTAAGCCATAAGTGAAAACTTGACTCAGTTAGTGTTAACAGGGCCGGTAAAACTCGTGCCAGCCACCGCGGTTAGACGAGAGGCCCTAGTTGATATTACAACGGCGTAAAGGGTGGTTAAGGATATACAAAAATAAAGTCAAATGGCCCCTTGGCCGTCATACGCTTCTAGGAGTCCGAAGCCCTAATACGAAAGTAACTTTAATAAACCCACCTGACCCCACGAAACCTGAGAAACAAACTGGGATTAGATACCCCACTATGCTCAGCCGTAAACTCAGACATCCAGCTACAATTAGATGTCCGCCAGGGTACTACGAGCATTAGCTTAAAACCCAAAGGACCTGACGGTGTCTCAGACCCCCCTAGAGGAGCCTGTTCTAGAACCGATAACCCCCGTTCAACCTCACCACTTCTAGCCACCCCAGCCTATATACCGCCGTCGTCAGCTTACCCTGTGAAGGTAATAAAAGTAAGCATAATGGGCACAACCCAAAACGTCAGGTCGAGGTGTAGCGCATGAAGTGGGAAGAAATGGGCTACATTTTCTAATATAGAATATTACGAACATGCACCATGAAACAATGCTTGAAGGAGGATTTAGTAGTAAAAGGGAAATAGAGTGTCCCTTTGAACCCGGCTCTGAGACGCGTACACACCGCCCGTCACTCTCCCCTGTCAAAACGCACCAAAAATACATAATACAACAGGACTGACAAGGGGAGGCAAGTCGTAACACGGTAAGTGTACCCGAAGGTGCACTTGGATCAAACCAGGGTGTGGCTGAGTTAGTCAAGCATCTCACTTACACCGAGAAGACATCCATGCAAGTTGGATCGCCCTGAGCCAAACAGCTAGCTTAACTACTTAATAACTAAACAATATAAATAAAACAAAAAAGCTGACACCAAAAACTAAACCATTTTTTTACCTGAGTATGGGAGACAGAAAAGGTTCCACAAAGCGATAGAAATAGTACCGCAAGGGAAAGCTGAAAGAGAAATGAAATAACCCATATAAGCACTAAAAAGCAAAGATTAAACCTCGTACCTTTTGCATCATGATTTAGCCAGTACACCCAAGCAAAGAGACCTTTAGTTTGAAACCCCGAAACCAGGTGAGCTACCCCGAGACAGCCTATTAAGGGCCAACCCGTCTCTGTGGCAAAAGAGTGGGAAGAGCTCCGGGTAGAAGTGACAGACCTACCGAACCTGGTGATAGCTGGTTGCCTAAGAAATGAATAGAAGTTCAGCCTCGTACACCTCAAATCACACAAACAAAACAAGACTAAGAGAAACACATGAGAGTTAGTTAAAGGGGGTACAGCCCCTTTAACAAAGGACACAACCTTTCCAGGAGGATAAAGATCATAATACATAAAACATACTGTTCTAGTGGGCCTAAAAGCAGCCATCTAAACAGAAAGCGTTAAAGCTCAGACAGAAAAAAGTTTATTATCCCGATAAAAAATCTTACTCCCCTAAGTACTATTAGGCCAACCCATGCCCCCATGGAAGAGATTATGCTAAAATGAGTAACAAGAAGGCCCGCCCTTCTCCAAGCACAAGTGTAAGCCAAACCGGACCAACCATTGGCAACTAACGAACTCAATCAAAGAGAGCAATGTGAATTACAAAAAAACCAAGAAAAATCCACAACTAAGCTATCGTTACCCCCACACTGGAGTGCCCTAAAGGAAAGACTAAAAGAAAAGGAAGGAACTCGGCAAACACAAGCCTCGCCTGTTTACCAAAAACATCGCCTCCTGCAACGCAACCAAGTATAGGAGGTCCAGCCTGCCCAGTGACTACAAGTTCAACGGCCGCGGTATTTTGACCGTGCAAAGGTAGCGCAATCACTTGTCTTTTAAATAGAGACCTGTATGAATGGCTAAACGAGGGCTTAACTGTCTCCCCTTTCAAGTCAGTGAAATTGATCTACCCGTGCAGAAGCGGGTATAATACTACAAGACGAGAAGACCCTTTGGAGCTTAAGGTACAAAACTCAACCCACGTTAAGCAACTCAATAAAAAGCAAAAACCTTGTGGATCATGAGATTTTACCTTCGGTTGGGGCGACCACGGAGGAAAGAAAAGCCTCCAGGTGGACTGGGAAAACCTCCTAAAACCAAGAGAGACATCTCTAAGCCACAGAACATCTGACCAAATATGATCCGGCTAACACATAGCCGATCAACGAACCAAGTTACCCTAGGGATAACAGCGCAATCCTCTCCCAGAGTCCATATCGACGAGGGGGTTTACGACCTCGATGTTGGATCAGGACATCCTAATGGTGCAGCCGCTATTAAGGGTTCGTTTGTTCAACGATTAAAGTCCTACGTGATCTGAGTTCAGACCGGAGCAATCCAGGTCAGTTTCTATCTGTAACGCTACTTTTCCTAGTACGAAAGGATCGGAAAAGAGGGGCCCATACTTAAAGCACGCCCCACCCCTAATTTATGAAAACAAATAAATAAAATAAAGGGAGAGCCAAAATCCCAGCTGGCCAAAATAAGGACATATACTGGGGTGGCAGAGCATGGTAAATTGCGAAAGGCCTAAGCCCTTTTACCCAGAGGTTCAAATCCTCTTCCCAGTTTATGCTAAACATCCTAATAACTCATCTAATCAACCCTCTAGCCTATATCGTACCTGTACTTCTAGCAGTAGCCTTCCTAACACTAATCGAACGAAAAGTACTAGGATATATGCAACTACGAAAAGGACCAAACGTGGTAGGCCCCTACGGACTACTACAACCCATCGCCGACGGAGTAAAACTCTTCATTAAAGAACCCGTCCGCCCATCCACATCATCCCCATTCCTATTCCTAGCCGCCCCAGTACTTGCATTAACCCTTGCCATAACCTTATGAGCACCAATACCTATACCCCACCCAGTAACTGACCTCAACCTGGGAATCCTATTTATTCTAGCCCTATCAAGCCTTGCAGTATACTCAATCCTAGGGTCAGGATGAGCATCAAATTCAAAATATGCATTAATCGGAGCCCTACGGGCCGTAGCCCAAACAATTTCGTATGAAGTTAGCCTAGGACTAATCCTCTTATCCGTAATTATCTTCTCAGGAGGATATACCCTACAAACAATTAACATCACCCAAGAAAGCATTTGACTTCTCATCCCTGCCTGACCTTTAGCCGCAATATGATATATCTCAACATTAGCCGAAACAAACCGAGCACCATTCGACGTAACAGAAGGAGAATCAGAACTTGTATCCGGCTTCAACGTAGAATATGCAGGAGGACCCTTCGCACTCTTCTTCCTAGCCGAATACGCCAACATCCTTCTAATAAAAACCCTCTCAGCCGTCCGATTTTTAGGAGCCTCACATATTCCAAGCATACCAGAACTTACTACAATTAATCTCATAACTAAAGCCGCACTACTCTCTATTATATTCCTATGAGTACGAGCCTCGTACCCACGATTCCGATACGACCATCTAATACACTTAGTATGAAAAAACTTCCTACCCCTCACACTCGCCTTTGTACTATGACACACTGCCCTACCAATTGCACTAGCAGGGCTCCCTCCACAACTATAATTAAGGAACTGTGCCTGAGTACCTAAGGACCACTTTGATAGAGTGAATTACAGGGGTTAAAATCCCCTCAGTTCCTAGAAAGAAGGGAATTGAACCCATACTCAAGAGATCAAAACTCTTGGTGCTTCCTTTACACCACTTTCTAAAGGCGGGGTCAGCTAATAAAGCTTTCGGGCCCATACCCCGAACATGACGGTTAAAGTCCCTCCTCCGCCAATGAACCCATATGTACTCGCAACCCTATTATCCAGCCTAGGGCTAGGAACCACCCTAACCTTTGCTAGCTCTCACTGACTCCTAGCTTGAATGGGCCTAGAAATTAATACGCTAGCAATCACCCCCCTAATCGCACAACATCACCACCCCCGTGCAGTAGAAGCAACTACAAAATATTTCTTAACCCAAGCCACCGCCGCGGCAATAATCCTGTTCGCAAGCACAACAAATGCCTGAATAACCGGAGAATGAAGCATCAATGACCTGTCGAACCCCATCGCCAGCACAATATTTATAGCTGCCTTAGCACTTAAAATTGGACTTGCACCAATACACTTCTGAATACCAGACGTTCTACAAGGATTAGACCTGCTAACAGGACTCATCATATCCACCTGACAAAAACTCGCCCCATTCGCGCTTATTATCCAAACAGCACAAACCATAGACCCACTGCTACTAACACTATTAGGAATTTCATCCACATTAGTTGGAGGATGAGGAGGATTAAATCAAACCCAACTACGAAAAATCCTTGCCTACTCTTCAATCGCACACATAGGATGAATAATTATTGTAATCCAATACGCCCCACAACTCACCCTAATTGCACTAGGAACATATATTATCATAACCTCCGCAGCATTCCTGACCCTAAAAATATCACTAACAACAAAAATCAGCACACTCGCAACAACCTGATCAAAAAGCCCTATCCTCACATCAACAACTGCCCTAGTCCTACTCTCACTAGGAGGCCTACCACCATTAACAGGATTTATACCAAAATGACTAATTCTACAAGAACTTACAAAACAAGACCTCCCCATTATTGCCACAGCCATAGCCCTAACCGCCCTAATTAGCCTATACTTCTACCTACGCCTATGCTACGCAATAACACTGACTATTTCCCCCAATATCATTAACTCAACAACCCCCTGACGAACCCAAACAACCCAAACCTCTCTACCCTTAGCCCTATTTACCACAGCCGCCCTCGGACTCCTACCAATAGCCCCAGCTATCCTAATACTAACCACCTAGGGATTTAGGATAACATTAGACCAAAAGCCTTCAAAGCTTTAAGTAGAAGTGAAAATCTTCTAATCCCTGACTAAGGCCTACAAGATATTAACTTGCATCTCCTGATTGCAAATCAGACACTTTTATTAAGCTAAGGCCTTACTAGATGGGAAGGCCTCGATCCTACAAACTTTTAGTTAACAGCTAAACGCTCAAGCCAGCGAGCATCCATCTACTTTTCCCGCCGTTTAACTCAGTAAGGCGGGAAAAGCCCCGGCAGAGTATTAATCTGCGTCTTCGGATTTGCAATCCAATGTGTTCTTCACCACGGAGCTGATAGGAAGAGGACTCAAACCTCTGTCTTCGGGGCTACAACCCACCGCCTAAGCACTCGGCTACCCTACCTGTGGCAATCACGCGCTGATTCTTCTCTACCAACCACAAAGACATTGGCACCCTTTATCTTGTATTTGGTGCCTGAGCCGGAATAGTAGGAACCGCCTTAAGCCTCCTCATTCGGGCCGAACTTAGCCAACCCGGGTCGCTTCTAGGTGATGACCAAATTTATAACGTTATCCTCACTGCCCACGCCTTTGTAATAATTTTCTTTATAGTAATGCCTATCCTTATTGGAGGATTTGGAAACTGACTTGTACCACTAATAATCGGAGCCCCAGACATAGCATTCCCACGAATAAATAACATAAGCTTCTGACTACTACCCCCATCATTCCTTCTACTCCTAGCTTCTTCTGGTGTTGAAGCTGGAGCTGGAACAGGATGAACCGTATACCCACCTCTTGCAGGGAACTTAGCCCACGCAGGAGCATCAGTAGACCTAACAATTTTCTCACTTCACCTAGCAGGTGTTTCATCAATTCTAGGGGCAATCAACTTTATTACTACAACCATCAACATGAAACCCCCAGCCATCTCTCAATACCAAACACCCCTGTTCGTCTGATCCGTGCTTGTAACCGCCGTATTGCTCCTTCTATCATTACCTGTTTTAGCCGCAGGAATTACAATGCTCCTAACAGACCGAAACCTTAATACCACATTCTTTGACCCGGCAGGAGGAGGAGACCCAATCCTTTTTCAACACTTATTCTGATTCTTCGGCCACCCAGAAGTTTATATTCTCATCCTCCCAGGATTCGGTATCATCTCCCATGTTGTAGCCTATTATTCAGGCAAAAAAGAACCGTTGGGTTACATAGGAATGGTCTGAGCCATGATGGCCATCGGTCTACTAGGGTTTATTGTGTGAGCTCACCACATGTTCACTGTTGGAATAGACGTAGATACTCGAGCATATTTTACATCCGCAACAATAATTATCGCAATTCCAACAGGTGTAAAAGTATTTAGCTGATTAGCCACACTCCACGGAGGATCCATTAAATGAGAAACACCAATACTATGGGCTCTAGGGTTTATTTTCCTATTCACAGTAGGGGGACTCACAGGGATCGTCCTATCCAATTCATCACTTGATATTGTCCTTCACGACAGTTACTACGTAGTAGCACACTTCCACTATGTACTATCAATGGGTGCTGTATTTGCTATTATGGCAGCCTTTGTGCATTGATTCCCCCTATTAACTGGATATACTCTCCACAGCACCTGAACAAAAATCCACTTTGGAGTTATGTTTATTGGAGTTAACCTCACGTTCTTCCCACAACACTTCCTAGGCTTAGCCGGTATGCCACGGCGATACTCCGACTATCCAGATGCCTACGCCCTGTGAAATACAGTATCATCCATTGGATCGCTAATTTCCCTAGTAGCAGTAATCATATTCCTATTTATCCTATGAGAAGCCTTCGCCGCTAAACGAGAAGTACTATCTGTAGAACTAACAGCAACAAATGTAGAATGACTTCACCGCTGCCCTCCTCCTTATCACACATACGAGGAACCAGCATTCGTTCAAATTCAATCAAATTAACGAGAAAGGGAGGAATTGAACCCCCATATGCTGGTTTCAAGCCAGCCACATAACCACTCTGTCACTTCCTTCTAAAGACATTAGTAAAACGTAAATTACATCACCTTGTCAAGGTGAAATCGTAGGTTAGATCCCTGCATGTCTTAATCCCAAGACTTAATGGCACACCCAACGCAACTAGGATTTCAAGACGCGGCATCACCCGTTATAGAAGAACTTCTTCACTTCCACGACCACGCATTAATAATTGTGCTCCTAATTAGCACTTTAGTGTTATATATTATTACTGCAATGGTATCAACTAAACTTACTAATAAATATATTCTAGACTCCCAAGAAATCGAAATCGTATGAACCATTCTACCAGCCGTCATTTTAGTACTTATCGCCCTGCCCTCCCTACGCATCCTGTACCTTATAGACGAAATTAACGACCCCCACCTGACAATTAAAGCAATAGGACACCAATGATACTGAAGTTACGAGTATACAGACTATGAAAATCTAGGATTCGACTCCTATATAGTACCAACCCAAGACCTTGCCCCCGGACAATTCCGACTTCTGGAAACAGACCACCGAATAGTTGTTCCAATAGAATCCCCAGTCCGTGGCCTAGTATCTGCTGAAGACGTCCTACATTCTTGAGCTGTTCCATCCCTTGGCGTAAAAATGGACGCAGTCCGAGGACGACTAAATCAAGCCGCCTTTATTGCCTCACGCCCAGGGGTGTTTTACGGACAATGCTCTGAAATTTGTGGAGCTAATCACAGCTTTATACCAATTGTAGTTGAAGCAGTACCTCTCGAACACTTCGAAAACTGATCCTCATTAATACTAGAAGACGCCTCGCTAGGAAGCTAAATATTGGACAAAGCGTTGGCCTTTTAAGCCAAAGATTGGTGACTCCCGACCACCTCTAGTGAAATGCCACAATTAAACCCCGGCCCTTGATTCGCAATTTTAGTATTTTCTTGACTAATTTTCTTAACTTTTATTCCAACTAAAATCTTAAGCCATATTTCACCAAATGAACCAACCCCAGTAAGTGCTGAAAAACACAAAACTGAATCCTGAGACTGACCATGATAGTAAGCTTTTTCGACCAATTTGCAAGCCCATCATATCTTGGAATTCCCCTAATTGCTATCGCAATCGCACTACCCTGAGTACTTTACCCAACCCCACCAGCTCGATGAATTAATAACCGGCTCATCACGATCCAAGGATGATTTATCAACCGATTTACTAACCAACTGATATTACCACTAAATGTAGGAGGACATAAATGAGCACTACTACTAGCCTCATTAATAATCTTCCTAATTACAATTAATATGCTTGGCTTACTTCCATATAGCTTCACACCCACAACACAACTATCACTCAATATAGGATTTGCCGTGCCTCTATGACTCGCTACTGTAATTATTGGAATACGAAATCAACCAACAGTTGCCCTAGGACACCTACTACCAGAAGGAACACCCATCCCACTGATCCCAGTACTAATTATCATCGAAACAATTAGCTTATTTATCCGCCCATTAGCCCTGGGAGTCCGACTATCAGCCAATCAAACTGCAGGTCACCTGTTAATCCAACTCATCGCCACAGCCGTATTTGTTCTCCTACCAATAATACCAACAGTAGCAATCCTAACCGCTGCCGTACTCTTCCTCCTCACATTGCTAGAAGTTGCAGTACCAATAATCCAAGCTTATGTATTCGTACTTCTTCTAAGCCTATATCTACAAGAAAACGTTTAATGGCCCACCAAGCACATGCCTATCATATAGTTGATCCAAGCCCATGACCACTAACCGGAGCTATCGCTGCCCTCCTAATAACATCCGGCTTAGCAATCTGATTCCACTTCCACTCAACAACATTAATAACTCTAGCACTAATTCTTCTACTTCTTACCATATACCAATGATGACGTGACATTATCCGAGAAGGGACCTTCCAAGGCCACCACACACCGCCTGTACAAAAAGGACTACGATATGGAATAATCCTATTTATCACCTCAGAAGTATTCTTCTTCCTAGGATTTTTCAGCGCCTTCTACCACTCAAGCCTAGCACCAACACCAGAATTAGGAGGATGCTGACCTCCTACAGGAATTACACCACTAGACCCCTTCGCAGTGCCACTCCTTAATACAGCCGTGCTACTAGCATCAGGAGTCACAGTAACATGAGCTCATCACAGCATTATAGAAGGAGAACGAAAACAAGCTATTCAATCCTTAGCATTAACCATTTTACTAGGATTCTACTTCACCGCCCTCCAAGCCATAGAATACTATGATGCACCCTTCACAATTGCAGATGGAGTTTACGGCTCAACATTCTTCGTAGCCACAGGATTCCATGGTCTCCATGTTATTATTGGATCAACCTTCCTAGCAGTACGCCTTCTTCGCCAAATCCAATACCACTTTACATCTGAACACCATTTTGGCTTTGAAGCCGCTGCCTGATACTCACATTTTGTCGACGTAGTATGACTGTTCCTCTACGTATCCATCTATTGATGAGGCTCATAATCTTTCTAGTATTAAAGTTAGTACAAGTGACTTCCAATCACACAGTCTTGGTTAAACCCCAAGGAAAGATAATGAATCTAATTATAACTATTCTAACCATTACCGTGGCCCTATCCCTAATTCTAGCAACCGTTTCCTTTTGACTACCACAAATAAATCCAGACGCAGAAAAACTATCACCATACGAATGCGGGTTTGAACCACTAGGATCTGCCCGACTACCATTTTCCCTACGCTTCTTCCTAGTAGCAATCCTATTCCTACTCTTCGATCTAGAAATTGCCCTCCTCCTCCCACTGCCCTGAGGAGACCAACTGCACAACCCCACCGGAACATTCTTCTGGGCCACAACAGTTCTAATTTTATTAACTCTAGCACTAATTTATGAATGAACACAAGGCGGCCTAGAATGAGCAGAATAGGGAGTTAGTCCAAAACAAGACCTCTGATTTCGGCTCAGAAAATCATGGTTTAATTCCATGACCCCCTTATGACACCCGTACATTTCAGCTTTAGCTCAGCATTCATTTTAGGTCTAATGGGACTTGCATTCCACCGAACCCACCTACTCTCCGCGCTACTATGCTTAGAAGGAATAATACTGTCCCTATTCATTGCACTTGCCCTATGAGCATTACAATTTGAATCCACAGGATTCTCAACAGCCCCTATACTACTACTGGCCTTTTCTGCTTGTGAAGCTAGCACCGGCTTAGCACTTTTAGTTGCTACCGCTCGCACTCACGGCACCGACCGGCTACAAAACCTTAATCTCCTACAATGCTAAAAGTACTAATCCCTACAATCATATTATTTCCAACAATTTGATTAACCTCCCCTAAATGACTGTGGACAACTACAACTGCACACAGCCTCTTAATTGCCTCCATCAGCCTAACATGACTGAAATGAACATCCGAAACTGGGTGAACTTCCTCCAACATATACCTAGCCACAGACCCACTATCAACCCCCCTATTAGTCCTAACATGCTGACTACTCCCACTTATAATCCTAGCCAGCCAAAACCATATTAATCCCGAACCAATTAGCCGGCAACGCCTATACATCACACTCCTCGCCTCACTACAAACCTTTCTGATCATAGCATTCGGTGCCACAGAAATCATTATATTCTACATCATATTTGAAGCCACACTCATTCCAACCCTCATTATTATTACCCGCTGAGGGAACCAAACCGAACGCCTTAACGCCGGAACCTACTTCTTATTTTATACTCTAGCAGGATCCCTTCCGCTTTTAGTCGCCCTACTCCTTCTTCAACAATCCACAGGTACACTATCAATACTTGTACTACAATATTCACAACCCCTACAACTCAACTCTTGAGGTCACATGTTTTGATGAGCTGGCTGCCTAATCGCATTCCTAGTCAAGATACCACTATATGGTGTCCACCTGTGATTACCAAAAGCACACGTAGAAGCCCCCGTAGCAGGATCGATAGTACTAGCAGCAGTATTACTAAAACTTGGTGGATACGGAATAATACGTATAATAGTAATACTAGACCCCCTATCAAAAGAACTCGCCTACCCATTTATTATCCTAGCCCTCTGAGGAATCATTATAACCGGATCAATTTGCCTCCGACAAACAGACCTAAAGTCACTAATCGCTTACTCATCCGTTAGCCACATAGGATTAGTAGCAGGAGGAATCCTAATTCAAACCCCATGAGGATTCTCAGGAGCAATCATCCTAATAATTGCTCACGGACTAGTATCCTCGGCACTTTTCTGCTTAGCCAACACAGCCTATGAACGAACCCATAGCCGAACAATAATTCTCGCCCGAGGTCTACAAGTAATTTTCCCACTAACTGCAGTATGATGGTTTATCGCAAATCTAGCTAACTTAGCACTCCCGCCTCTACCCAACCTAATAGGAGAACTTATAATCATCACAACATTATTCAATTGATCCCCCTGAACAATTTTACTCACTGGCCTGGGAACACTAATCACAGCTGGCTACTCCCTATACATGTTCCTCATGTCACAACGGGGCCCAACACCAAACCATATTATAGGCCTTCAACCATTCCACACCCGAGAACACCTACTAATAACTCTACACCTAATCCCTGTTATCCTCTTAGTAACAAAACCGGAACTCATGTGAGGATGATGCTATTGTAAGTATAGTTTAACTAAAACATTAGATTGTGATTCTAAAAACAGGGGTTAAAGTCCCCTTACTCACCAAGGAAGAACAGAAAATAGTAAGCACTGCTAATCCTTACGTTCCATGGTTAAAATCCGTGGCTTCCTTGCGCTTTCAAAGGATAACAGCTCATCCGTTGGTCTTAGGAACCAAAAACTCTTGGTGCAAATCCAAGTGGAAGCTAAAATGACACTAATTATACACTCATCACTCCTTCTAATCTTTTTTATCTTAGTTTACCCCCTACTCACCACATTAAACCCTAACCAGCAAGACTCCAACATAGCAGGTATAACCAAAATCGCCGTTAGCTCCGCATTCTTCGTCAGCCTCCTGCCCCTTATAATTTTCCTGAACCTAAAAACAGAAGGCATTATTACGAACTGACAATGAATAAACACCCAAGCATTTGACGTAAACATCAGTTTCAAATTCGACCACTACTCCCTAATCTTCGTCCCAATCGCCCTATACGTCACCTGATCAATTTTAGAATTCGCACTATGATATATACACTCCGACCCCAACATTGACCGATTCTTCAAATACTTACTCACATTCCTAGTAGCCATAATTATCCTAGTTACAGCCAACAACATATTCCAACTATTTATCGGCTGAGAAGGAGTAGGCATCATATCATTCCTACTCATCGGATGATGACATGGACGAGCAGACGCCAACACCGCGGCTCTCCAAGCTGTTATTTATAACCGAGTAGGAGACATTGGACTAATTATAACTATAGCCTGACTAGCAATAAACCTTAATTCCTGAGAAATTCAACAAATCTTTGCCCTGTCAAAAAACTTTGATATAACAATTCCCCTAATAGGACTTGCCCTAGCGGCAACAGGAAAATCAGCCCAATTTGGCCTCCACCCATGACTCCCGTCCGCCATGGAGGGCCCTACACCAGTGTCCGCCCTACTCCATTCAAGTACTATAGTCGTCGCAGGAATTTTCCTACTAATCCGCCTTCACCCCCTCATAGAAAACAATCAACTAGCCCTAACAACCTGCCTCTGCCTCGGAGCATTAACCTCACTATTTACAGCCACCTGCGCCCTAACCCAAAACGACATCAAAAAAATTGTAGCCTTCTCAACATCCAGCCAACTAGGACTAATAATAGTCACAATCGGACTAAACCAACCACAACTAGCATTCCTCCACATTTGCACCCATGCCTTCTTCAAGGCAATGCTCTTCCTGTGTTCAGGGTCAATCATTCACAGCTTAAATGACGAACAAGACATCCGAAAAATAGGAGGCCTATTCAACATTATGCCCGCCACCTCAACCTATTTTACAATTGGCAGCCTAGCCTTAACAGGAACCCCCTTCCTAGCAGGATTCTTCTCAAAGGACGCAATTATTGAAGCCCTAAACACCTCCTACCTAAACGCCTGAGCCCTAACCCTAACACTAATCGCTACATCATTCACCGCAGTATACAGTTTTCGACTAGTATACTTTGTAATTATAGGAACCCCACGATTCCTGCCCCTATCTCCAATCAACGAAAATAACCCACTAGTAATTAACTCCATCAAACGACTTGCCTGAGGAAGCATTATTGCAGGACTCATTATTACACAAAATTTCCCACCAATAAAAACACCAATCATAACAATATCAATCACTTTAAAAATAGCAGCCCTCATAGTAACAATTGCAGGCTTGCTAGTAGCCATAGAACTAGCCAATTTAACAAGCAAACAAGTAAAAATCACCCCAATAATCTCCACACACCACTTCTCAAACATATTAGGATTCTACCCTATAATTATCCACCGACTTATTCCAAAACTTAAACTTACTCTAGGACAATCAGCCGCCACCCAACTAGACAAAACATGACTCGAAACCGTTGGGCCGAAAGGTTTAGCACTAACACAAATAGCCATAGCAAAAATTACAAATGACATCACACGAGGAATGATCAAAACATACCTAACCATCTTCCTCCTAACTCTAATCCTGGCCACCATCCCCGTCCTCCTTTAAACCGCACGAAGAGCTCCACGACTCAGGCCCCGAGTAAGCTCCAACACAACAAGTAGAGTTAAAAGCAATACCCAAGCACAAATAACCAACATACCCCCACCAGACGAATACATTACAGCTACCCCACTAATATCCCCACGTAAAACAGAAAATTCCTTTAACCCATCTACAACCACCCATGAACCTTCGTATCAACCCCCTCAAAAAATCCCTGCCACTAAACCAACTCCTAATAAGTAAACCAAAACATAACCCAACACAGAACGACTCCCCCAAGCTTCCGGGAAAGGCTCAGCGGCCAAAGCCGCCGAATAAGCAAAAACCACAAGCATCCCTCCTAAATAAATTAAGAAAAGAACCAAAGATAAAAAAGAACCTCCATGACCAACCAAAACCCCGCACCCAACCCCAGCTGCAACCACTAAACCAAGAGCAGCAAAATAAGGCGTAGGATTAGAAGCAACAGCAACTAAGCCCACAACCAAAGCTATTAATAACAAAAACATAAAATAGGTCATAATTCTTGCTCAGACTTTAACCGAGACCAATGACTTGAAGAACCACCGTTGTTATTCAACTACAAGAACCACTAATGGCAAGCCTACGAAAAACACACCCTCTCATTAAAATCGCTAACGACGCGCTAGTTGACCTACCAACACCATCCAACATCTCAGTATGATGAAGCTTTGGATCCCTCCTAGGACTATGCTTAATTACCCAAATTTTAACCGGCCTATTCCTAGCCATACACTACACCTCAGATATTTCAACCGCATTCTCATCTGTTACCCACATCTGCCGAGACGTAAATTACGGCTGACTAATCCGTAATGTACACGCCAACGGAGCATCATTCTTCTTCATTTGCATTTACATCCACATCGCCCGAGGCCTATACTACGGATCATACCTTTATAAAGAAACCTGAAACATTGGAGTAGTCCTTTTACTACTAGTCATAATCACAGCCTTCGTTGGCTATGTTCTTCCATGAGGACAAATATCCTTTTGAGGCGCCACAGTAATCACAAACCTCCTATCTGCCGTACCATACATAGGAGACATACGAGTCCAATGAATCTGAGGTGGGTTCTCAGTAGACAATGCAACACTAACACGATTCTTCGCATTCCACTTCCTACTACCATTTGTTATTGCCGCCGTAACCATCATCCACCTACTTTTCCTCCACGAAACAGGATCAAACAACCCAATCGGACTAAACTCAGACGCAGACAAAATCTCTTTCCACCCATACTTCTCGTACAAAGACCTTCTTGGGTTCGTAATTATACTCCTAGCCCTTACACTACTAGCACTATTCTCCCCTAACTTACTAGGAGATCCAGAAAACTTCACCCCCGCAAACCCTCTAGTAACACCGCCCCACATCAAACCAGAATGATACTTCCTATTTGCCTACGCCATCCTACGATCAATTCCAAACAAACTCGGAGGTGTCCTTGCACTCCTTTTCTCCATTCTGGTATTAATAGTAGTACCACTACTACACACCTCAAAACAACGAGGACTAACATTCCGCCCGATCACCCAATTCCTATTCTGAACCCTAGTAGCGGACATAATTATCCTAACATGGATTGGAGGCATACCAGTAGACCATCCTTTCATCATTATTGGACAAATAGCATCCGTCCTATACTTCGCACTATTCCTCATTTTAATGCCACTAGCAGGATGGTTAGAAAATAAAGCACTAAAATGAGCTTGCCCTAGTAGCTTAGTCCAAAAGCATCGGTCTTGTAATCCGAAGCTCGGAGGTTAAATTCCTCCCTAGCGCCCAGAAAAGAGAGATTTTAACTCTCACCCCTGGCTCCCAAAGCCAGAATTCTAAACTAAACTATTTTCTGGGGAGTTAGCACTCCCTTTATGGTATAGTACATATTATGCATAATATTACATTAATGTATTAGTGCATATATGTATTATCACCAACTCACTATTTTAACCATAAAGCAGGTACATAATATTAAGGTAGGCATAAAGCATATTATTAAGACTCAGAAATTCTAATATTTGAACCTGAGTAATATATTAATCCCCAAAAATTTGTCCTCAAATTTTTCCTTGAAATAATCATCTATAATTCCATCCAAACATATTATTGTAGTAAGAGACCACCAGTCAGTTTATATAAAGGTATATCATGAATGATAGAATCAAGGACAATAATTGTGAGGGTTACACAATATGAACTATTACTGGCATCTGGTTCCTATTTCAGGGACATAACTGTAATATTCCACCCTCGGATAATTATACTGGCATCTGATTAATGGTGTAGTACCTATGTTTCATTACCCCCCATGCCGAGCATTCTTTTATATGCATAAAGTATTTTTTATTGGTTTCCTTTCATCTGGCATTTCAGAGTGCAGGCTCAAATGTTAAATTAAGGTTGACATTTTCCTTGTATGTGATAATATATATTAATTATCGTAAGACATAATTTAAGAATTACATACTTTTATCTCAAGTGCATAATATATCTGTCTCTAGTTCAACTTATCCTTACATAGTGCCCCCTTTGGTTTTTGCGCGACAAACCCCCTTACCCCCTACGCTCAGCGAATCCTGTTATCCTTGTCAAACCCCGAAACCAAGGAGGACCCGAGAACGTGTAAACCAACGAGTTGAGGTATAAATTGGCATCGCATTATATATATATAAATATATGCATCGGTTTTTTTAACCGCAACTTACCACTTACCTAAAAGTCCCTACCTAAAATCCCCAAAAAGAGGCTGGACACTAAATACTCTAATATAATTAATCA